CGAATAGTATGAGATAGTATGAGATGTTTCATTCATGAAGCATCAAAAAAAAAAAAATGTTCTAATTCTATAGAATTAGAACATAGATAGAAGGACTCTTCCGATCTAGCCATACCATTAGATTATATTGACAATTACAAAAAACTGTTCATACTATGATGATAGTATGATGACGGTCGGGCGGATATGCCCCCATCGTCTAGTGGTTCAGGACATCTCTCTTTCAAGGAGAAAACGGGGATTCGACTTCCCCTGGGGGTAGGGTACTACGAAAGGAAGTTGATCATGGATTATCAATAAGCCTAGAATGAATTCTTCCTGGGTCGATGCCCGAGCGGTTAATGGGGACGGACTGTAAATTCGTTGGCGACATGTCTACGCTGGTTCAAATCCAGCTCGGCCCAAAAATACGTGGTTCCATGAGTATGATACAACCAATTTGTCCTACAGAAAGGAAACAGGGATGCCTGATCCGTAGAGATGTAGAAATAAAGAAAAAGGGTCAATTTTTTTGCTCTATCTATATTTTTTCTCATCTCATTGAAGATTTATTATCTATTTTTAACAATAAAATAAAAAATCACTAGTTACTAATAATCCGCGTGACTCTCACTAAAGCCCGTGTTTATGTGGATATGATATCAATATATCATTCGCGTATCCGTTACGTTACAACATGACGAGTAGAATGTTCTTATGAAACCATAAGAATATGTATGCTATACACCTCGCTGGGATTGTAGTTCAATTGGTCAGAGCACCGCCCTGTCAAGGCGGAAGCTGCGGGTTCGAGCCCCGTCAGTCCCGAACTAGGATCCGATGAATTTCTCCATTCATTTTTTTATTTTTAGCGAAAGGGAAGACGGGGAGCAAAATGGAATCTCCGTTGCGGGGGGGGTTGATTTCTTTTGTTTCGCATTTATCATCAGACAAATAGGGGAATTTCTTTCACTAGTACTGATTGATAAGTTGATAAGGGAGAGACATATGTAGATTACTACAATCGGTAGTATTGCTATATTCAGACTGACTATATTCAGTATTTTAAATTTAAGAGATACCATACTCACTTTCTTTTTCGATTGTTCTTGATCAATGAAATAGAATAAAGTGCTCGTATTTTTATGGGGAGTACAGACATAAATTGTCTTCGTTTATTGTACGATACACTTAATATAAATATAATTTAATTACCCGGCGAAGTGCTTTTCAGGTTAAAGCACATCCTTTCTAAATTCCTACTTTTTTTTGTATCCTCAATTATTAATACTAATTGGAAACATATCTATTTCATTCTCATTCAAATTGCATACTGCGTTTTTCATGTATACGTTCCAATCCCAATCCAATAAAGAGAGGATACTAAATAAAAGAAAAGACCAACCAAGCAACGTTCCCTTTCTTATTCTTAGTAAATTTCATTTGTTCGAATATTTGATTTTTTCTACTTAATCCTTTCTTTTTTCTATCTCACTTATACTGTTTGGATCTGTGTATGACCCAGAGAATACTGGTCATATCATATGATACTTCATAATTTTATGTACATAATTCTATGTATAAGTAGGAAAGTTGTATAAGTGTATAAGGAAGATGCTAGGTTATAGAAAAGAAAAAGTGAAAAAAGAGGACGAAAACCCAACGGCGGGTATTTCTGATACAATCAAAAATGGTATTTTTTATTTAGTATGGATAAAAGATCTTCCTATGTTATACTATTCTATTTTCGACGATGAATTCATTTGATAGATCAGAAATTGTTATTCATAATATTGATCTGATTCAGTATTATCAGGATGTAATTCATCCCATTGAATTTACAAGAGTCAAATTTCTCATCTCTATGGGATTAGATCCCGAGTTATTGCGAAACAAAAAAAAGAAGATTATGGAAGTCAATATTCTCGCACTTATTGCTACTGCACTGTTCATTCTAGTTCCTACTGCTTTTTTACTTATCATCTATGTAAAAACAGTTAGTCAAAATGATTAATTTGAATTATTAATTCTTATCAATGATTTAAGAAATGAAAGAAAGGGATTCAAACTCTAAGTCTTAAATGAAATGATTAGGCTGGAATCAGAAGTATCTTAGTAAGTATCTAATAAGCTAGTGTGGTAGAAAGAACTATAGTTCTTTCTACCACACTGGCTAGTATTGTATACTATTTTTTAGTATATAAAGTTGTATTGTATACGAATATAGGCTTCATATAGATCAAATTACAATATGTACATATATTAGATGTACATATAGATAGCACTCTAATTCTATTTCTTTTATTTTGATTTCCCATCTCAAGAAGTCACAATTAACGGATGATCCGCGGAGTTATATGGTAACCTCTTCGGATTTTTTTTTTGGAAAAGGAGTAGAGCCTGTCCATTTTTCATGCTTAAACATGAAATGAGTCAAAAAAAGCATAAAAACATTTCTAGGAGTCTAAAACAAATGTTAAATGTGTGATATATGGATTGCTCAATGGAAGAAAGATCTAATTTTATTATGTGTTATTTATGTGTAGGACCTTTTTGGACAATCACTAATCGCTTCGTTTCCAGTGGAAAGAAAATATGTATTGTCGTAATAGCAGAACGACTTTCTTTTAGAAAGGTAAAAGTAAAGAAAAAGGGAAATAAATAAAGAAAAAAAAATAGGTATTGGTTTTTCTTATTGTAATATCCATAATTCTGATAAGAGTTGATTCACCAAAATAGAATATTTAGGAAACGGTTGGTTTGGAAAAAATCTCCTATCATGCGTAGATTTGAGTTTCGAAATACAATTATGATAATCTTTCATTACTGTATTCAAGTACAATTTGGAAGAGATTTTTTTTTTTAGGCTTCGAAAAATGATAAATAAAGAGTTGATACAGTTTGATTGAGCAATCGATTACTAAATTAGTAGTGCCCCCACAGCCCTAGAGTCCACTCCTTCCCCATACTACAAGTGAAAGGGAAAATGTAAAGACTACCATTAAAGCAGCCCAAGCAAGACTTACTATATCCATGTGAATTATGCCCCTATTTCTATGAAGGAATTATTCTGTTATTGATTAATAATCATAGTGGAATCAATGGCGCAGAGTCAAAATAGGATTCTGAGTTAAGACTGTTGATGAACCAAACCAATTCAATGAATACACTCGTAACAAGTTTCTATATTTTAGTGTTTCTGGTAGAATCAGGAAGCATTAAGTACAAATACGATGATACACACGTTTTTTCTTTGGAAATAGCAAAGGAATGCTCCTCTAATGGAGTGGAGCATGTAAGAGTAAGAATAGTAAGACCCTTTGCTTGTTTTGATACCTTTCTTTACTAAGCAAAAAGCATAAAAATATACCATCAAGAGAGATAACTATTTATCAGATACCTCTATTTCCTATTTGATCTAAGCTTACTGTCTTTCTTTCTGTGAAAGAATCGGGAGAACCCACCACCACTATTCCTACATACATTTTTTCTTTTCAACTTTGAACTTTACTCTATTTACTCTATAAAAATAAGAGTAGATCAACCATTCTGATTGCATGTCTGAGCACTCATAGCCTCTCGTGAGTCTGGATACAAAGTATCTTCGGGCCTTTCCACAACTCCTAAATAGATTTCCCATCATCGTATCCAATCTAATTTAATACCAGACGGTATCGCGAGACACTACTTTGTAAGGGCAGTTTAAGAGATCTTGATATGATAGTCTTTCGTATAATCTCTTCTTCAATTCTAGTACCAAAAAAGGAGTGCCCTTTAGGAACCCTTGGATACCGAGATTTCCGACCTTAGTTCTGAATCCCGGAATTGACTCTCGCCTTGATTTTTCAATTAAATAAAATAAATGGCCCGAACCTATCATTAAATTAATAAGTGAGAATTGTTTCATCCCTATTGATACCGGTTTGTTTGGGCTACACCCAGATTTTGAGAAAAAAAATTACAGTCTTTTATAAAACCTATGCTATGGGTTATAAAAATCAAGTATTGACACGTCCGCTTAGTCCTTTGCCTCTGCTTCTTGCGGAGCAAAAATTCATCGAATTTAGATCAAGAGGATAAGAAATCCCCAACCTTTTGTTGATCAGGCGACACCCGGATTTGAACTGGGGATAAAGGATTTGCAGTCCCCCGCCTTACCACTTGGCCATGACGCCAAATTAGGTCCAAAATAGATAAAAATATTATCTATATTCTATTTCTATTACGAATTCTTTTTTTTTTTTTCTTGAGAGTCGAAAAAATGGATTTCCGGTCACAGACGGAGGCAAATCGGAACCATTAACAATTTACTTTGAATTAGTGAACGGTTCTTCCATTTTTATCTCCAATGAAATTTTGTTTCCTTGAATGGCAAAAGAAAGTCATAAAATAAAATTGATTTATGACTAATATGACTAATCAGTATTCATTTTTTTCAATAATAAATCCTTTTCAATTTCAATTTCAATTATAACAACATATATGTATATATGTAAACCCCAGAACAGAAATTGTTACCTAGATACCAAGCCGGATCTCTCTCTTATGTACATATCCCTATAGAGAATCATCCTGTTTCAATTTTTCATTGATGAGAATATATTGAATAGAAAATACAAATTTTGATAGAGTGTGGCCCATGTTGTCCCAAGTGAAATTTCAATAAAAGTTGTGATATATGGCTAGATAGATAGCCGTATCAGCGTGTACTTAATAAATACAATACTATTCTTAGTATATTTATATTACGCAACGCAATTTAATCGTATTCTATAAATTCCACTCACTACCAAAAAGAATCCGCGAATTCTTTTTTGAATTAGTGTGTTAAAAAAAAGTAAACTCTATACTACTTTTGATTGTTCTGTCTTTATCTTTATCTCATTCATAGAGAGGAGATTGAACCATTTATTTGTTTGTTGGTATCCCATCGGATCGTAATATCATAATAATAGGTAGAAATTGGATCAATTTTGATATTCTATACAAGACCCCATTAAGTATAAGTGACAGAATTTTTC